AAAACTAAAGAAACTCAAAACTAATAACCAACTTATTGCTTCGTATTGTCGAGATCCCAAGAAAAAGTCACTATATGACTGAATTTATCATATAGTTGTAGCAACTGAAATTCTTTTCATAAAAAAATCTGATTATGAATTGTGAAAAAAAAAAGGGATATGGAAAAATGGAAGGATGATAGAAAGAGAGAATAAAGATATCAATGATATATGATTCCCATATGTATGGTTTATGAAAAATTACCCCATAAAAAAGGCAGTGTTATAAAGCATCAACATCAATATACAATTACAATCAAAATAGACAATTCAAATTTAAAATCTAATAAGATAAGAAATATACAAATAAAGAATCTAAAGAAGATATAATAAATCTAATAAAAGAAATGAAAATAATAATCTAAATAATCTAATCAATATGGATAATCTAAAGAATAGAAAATAGAGAATAATTTCATAGAGCTTCGGGTTAAGAAAAACTGAGAAGATTTACTCGGAAACAAATAACAGACTTTGTTGAGAGCTCCATTGCAGAGTTCAAGCCTAAACATTAATGGAGAAGCTATGGGAACGATGGAACCTGTGACTACATAAGATTTTCTTGAAAACTAAGAAATACTAAAGATTCATTGGGTAGGATGGCGAAATGAACCAATAAAAACTGGATTTCTTCTGAAGGGTCATGAATTGACCCTACAAATGAAGGAGGGAGGAAAGAGTCAATATTCGCCCGCGAACCCTTTCTTTATTTTTATTTCATTTTAAGATTTCATTTATTGAATGAAATAAGAAATAAAGAAATACATGTGTATATGTAATATTATTGAATCATTTCACTCGTGAGGAGCTGGATGAGAAGAAATCCTCATGTCCGGCTCTGCAGTAGAGATGGAATTCAGAAAAAAAGAAACATCAACTATAACCCCAAAAGAACCAGATTTCGTAAACAACATAGAGGTAGAATGAAGGGAATATCTTGCCGAGGCAATCATATTTGTTTTGGTCAATATGCTCTTCAGGCACTTGAACCTGCTTGGATCACAGCTAGACAACTAGAAGCAGGGCGAAGAGCAATGACACGATATGCGCGTCGTGGTGGAAAGATATGGGTACGTGTCTTTCCCGACAAACCTGTTACTGTAAGACCTACAGAAACACGTATGGGTTCGGGCAAGGGATCCCCCGAATATTGGGTATCCGTTGTTAAACCAGGCCGAATACTTTATGAAATGAGTGGAGTATCAGAAACTGTAGCCAAAACTGCTATGGAAATAGCTGCATGCAAAATGCCTATACAAACTCAATTTGTTATTTCAGGATAGATAAACAAAAGTAAAGGAGTATCGAGAATTAAAAAAAAAAAACCACAGATTTATTTATCTCTGGACAGACAATATTTCTTTTTTATATTCTCCCTTGCATTGAAATAATAGATTCAAATAAAAATGATATGATTCAACCTCAGACTCTTTTGAATGTAGCGGATAACAGTGGAGCTCAAGAATTGATGTGTATTCGAATCATAGGAACTGGTAATCACCGATATGCTCATATCGGTGATGTTATTGTTGCTGTAATCAAAGAAGCAGTGCCCAACATGCCTCTAGAAAGATCAGAAATAATTAGAGCTGTGATTGTACGCACGTGTAAAGAACTCAAACGTGACAACGGCATGATCATACGATATGATGACAATGCAGCGGTTATCATTGATCAAGAAGGAAATCCAAAAGGAACTCGAATTTTTGGTGCGATTGCTCGAGAATTGCGACAGTTGAATTTTACTAAGATAGTTTCATTAGCACCCGAAGTCTTATAGATGAAAATAGGATATAATATTCAAATATCTGAAATAGATCCTATTAATAGATTGTGTCTCATGCAGATATTTGAAATCTCTAAGGATTTCTTATAATTGAATAATTTCAAAAAAGAAAAAATTCAATAAAAAAGAAAACAAAAAAGAAGCATGTTGATTATATTAAAATGGGGGGCACCAATAACTATAGTTCGTCATGGGTAGGGACATTATTGCCGATATAATAACTTCTATAAGAAATGCTGACATCGATAAAAAGGGAAGAGTTCAAATAGTATCTACTAATATCACTAAAAACATTGTGAAAATACTTTTACGAGAAGGTTTTATTGAAAACGTTCGAAAACATCAAGAAAGTCAAAAAAATCTCTTGGTTTCAACCTTACGACATAGAAAGATTAAGAAAGGGAATAAGATAATTTTAAAACGTATAAGCCGACCCGGTCTACGAATCTATTCCAATTATCAACGAATTCCTAAGATTTTAGGTGGAATGGGAATTGTAATTCTTTCTACTTCTCGAGGTATAATGACAGATCGAGAAGCTCGACTAGAAAAAATTGGAGGAGAAATTTTGTGTTATGTATGGTAATTCTCCTGGGATACCCTAATTTTCTCTCGAACTTACTATTTGTAAAATAGAGAGTAGAAGTGAATTATAGAACTCTTCCTCTATTAGTTGATACTTAAAGGAAAGGGGGTTCCCTGGAATGAAAGAACAAAAATTGATTCATGAGGGTTTAATTACTGAATCACTTCCCAACGGTATGTTCCGAGTTCGGTTAGATAATGAAGATCTAATTCTAGGTTATATTTCGGGGAGAATCCGGCGCAGTTTTATACGTATACTACCCGGAGATAGAGTCAAAATCGAAATGAGTCGTTATGATTCAACCAGGGGACGTATAATTTACAGACTTCGCAAAAAAGATTCGAACGATTAGATCATTATTTTAAACATCCTTTTCGTAGGGATATAATTTGAAGTTCAAAAATCGAATAAACTGAATTTTTGTTTCCAAAAGAATCAAGTAAGAGTAATAAAGTAAGGAATTAGAAATATGAAAATAAGGGCTTCTGTTCGTAAGATTTGTGAAAAATGTCGCTTGATTCGTAGGCGGGGTCGAATTATAGTTATTTGTTCCAATCCGAGACATAAACAGAGACAGAGGTAATTCTTATCAAGTTCTAAATCAAGAACTCTTTAAAATAAAAACCCATGTACATATAAAAAGAAATATGATCTAATAAGATATGACAAAACCTATAGCAAAAATTGGTTTACGTAAGAATGCACGTATTGGTTCAAAAAAGAATGAACGTAGAATACCAAAAGGAGTTATTCATGTTCAAGCGAGTTTCAACAATACTATTGTAACTGTTACAGACGTACGAGGTCGAGTGGTTTCTTGGGCTTCCGCAGGTACTTCTGGATTCAGAGGCACAAGAAAAGGAACACCCTATGCTGCTCAAGCCGCGGCATTTAATGCTATTCGTACATTAGTTGATCAGGGTATGCAACGAGCAGAAGTTATGATAAAGGGTCCCGGTCTCGGAAGAGATGCGGCATTACGAGCCATTCGTAGAAATGGGATGCTATTAAGTTTTGTACGTGATGTAACACCCATGCCGCATAATGGATGTCGTCCCCCTAAAAAAAGACGTGTATAGAAATAAGAATTCAAGAGATTCCAAGAGAAAGAAATGATTCAATGATCTGATCCAATAATCATAAATAAAAGAAAAAGAATAGTATGGTTCGAGAAGAAGTAGCAGGATCCACTCGAACACTACAGTGGAAATGTGTTGAATCAAGAGTAGACAGCAAGCGTCTTTATTATGGTCGTTTCGTTCTGTCCCCGCTTATGAAAGGTCAAGCCGATACAATAGGTATTGCCATGCGAAGGGCTTTACTTGGAGAAATAGAAGGAACATGTATCACACGTGCAACATTTGAAAATGTGCTGCATGAATATTCTACGATAGCAGGTATTGAAGAATCAGTACATGAGATTTTAATAAATTTGAAAGAGATTGTATTGAGAAGTAATCTCTATGGAGTTAGGGACGCATCCATTTGCGTCAGGGGTCCCAAATACATAACAGCTCACGATATCATCTCACCACCTTCTGTAGAAATAGTTGACACGACACAACATATAGCTAACCTGACAGAACCAATTGATTTGTGTATTGAATTACAAATCAAAAGAGATCGCGGATATCGTATGAAATCCAAAAATGACTCTCACGATGGAAGTTATCCTATAGATATTGTATCTATGCCTGTTCGAAATGCGAATCATAGTATTCATTCTTATGGGAATGGGAATGAAAAACAAGAGATACTCTTTCTAGAAATATGGACGAATGGAAGTTTAACTCCTAAAGAAGCACTTTATGAAGCTTCTCGTAATTTGATTGATTTATTGATTCCTTTTCTACATGCAGAGGAAGAGGACATGAATCTCGAGGAAAATGAAAACAGATGGAATCTACCTCTTTTTTCCTTTCAAGACAGATTCACTAATCTTAAGAAAAACAAAAAAGGAATTCCATTGACATTTATTTTTATTGACCAATCAGAATTGTCTTCCAGAACCTATAATTGTCTCAAAAGGTCCAATATACATACATTATTGGACCTTTTGAGTTACAGTCAAGAAGATCTTATGAAAATAGAATATTTTCGCATAGAAGATGTCAAACAGATATTGGGTACTCTACAGAAGCATTTTGAAATCAATTTACCTAAAAAAAAGTTTTCATTTTAAATCTATTGGACTTTTTTCATTCTTTTAGTTTTTTTTAGTTTTTATAAAAAAAAAAAAAAAGAATATCTTTCATCTCCGACACGTTCCATCTATTTGCAGAATCGATCATAATAAGATTGATGTATCTAAGGAAGATCCAGTAAGGGTATCTTCCTTAGATACCTATGTCGTGGTATTTAACGGTTTAATCAATTTGAAAAAGACCTAAAGTTAGGGATTTATCAATAGGTAAAGTTGCTCCAATACCTAACCAAAGAGCTACTGCGGTACCGATCAAAAAGACTGTTGTAGCTACTGGACGACGAAATGGATTTTGGAATTTATTGACATTCTCCAAAAAAGGTACTGTCAATAATCCTATTGGTACTGAAACCATTAAAAGAACACCCAATAACTTATTGGGTACTGTGCGAAGAATTTGAAATACGGGAAAGAAGTACCATTCGGGTAATATTTCCAACGGAGTTGCAAACGGATCCGCCGGTTCACCGATTAGTGACGGTTCTAAAACTGCTAAGCCCACATTACATGCAATAGTTCCTAGAATTACTACTGGAAAAATATATAAAAGATCATTGGGCCATGCAGGTTCTCCATAATAATTATGTCCCATCCCTTTAGCCAATTTAGCTCTTAATACAGGATCATTCAAATCAGGTTTCTTTGTTATTTGGATAGGTGAATTATTGTGGATCCATCCCCCAAAGGAACCGGACATGATAATTTTTTATCATCCGGCTCGAGCAAGAATCAAAAGAATCACATAAATAGATCCATAGAAGATCTATATTTCATAAATATCTACATATTTCATGTAGAATGACTCTATGTAAGAAAAGATTTATGAAATTTCCTTTCCCCGAGTTGCAACGATTCATTGCAAAGAATTCAGTTCTGACAACAAGGAAATGCTCAATATCCAAGTAGGCTTACAAATTCGATCATGATCAAGGGCTTTTTGGATTGTCTCATGTCTTTTGGTTGGTATTTATCCCCACAACATCTCGATTTTATTCCATACAAAAATACAAAGTTTTTACTTGTTACTAATAAAGTCTAGCCCCTGTTCTTCCTTAGATCCCTTATTTAACTCCGATAGTATCCTAAATAAGGGTCGATGCAGAGGAAATGAATGCATCTACATACTATCTACATACTCTAAAAAACTTAATAAGATTACTATCAATTATTTAGAAGAAAATTACTAAAAAAAAAAGAAGAAGAATCAAACAAAGTGAAATAAATAGAACATTGGATCATTCCACATCACTTATTCTAGGGATTTTACGGAGCCTTTTCATGCATAACATGATTCGGGTATGGTATGATCATAGAAAATATTCTCCTCAAGCGAACCGGCCTATCCTATGCTAAATAAAGGGACTGACGTAATGGTTGGATGCGGAGACACATTGGTCTTTTAATTCCAACGTGGCGGATAAAATCATATATCTGCATGGACCAATCAATAGTTCAAGTCACACACTCCCATAATCCATCCTCTCTTAGTTTAGGAAAATCTACTTCAACTATTCGATTCGTATCAAAGAAAAAATACTTAATAGTTGAATAGAAGTATCCAAATAACATGCCTGATTTTTCAATAATCCATATTTTTAGCAATGAAAGACTCTTGTTCCTCCCCGATATGATAAATTACAAATATCTATGATCTGCCTTCTCTATAAAGGACCCGAAATACCTTGCTTCCGTATCATTGGAAAGTGCATTAACATAAATATGGCAGTAAGAAGAGGCAATACAAAAGTATGTAAACTATAAAAACGAGTTAAAGTGGATTGGCCCACACTAGCACTTCCACGTAATAATTCTACCAAAGGCGATCCGATTATAGGAATAGCTTCAGGCACGCCTGTTACAATTTTTACTGCCCAATAGCCAATTTGGTCCCGAGGTAAGGAATAACCAGTTACGCCAAAAGATGCGGTCAATACAGCCAGAACCACCCCTGTAACCCAAGTTAATTCGCGGGGTTTTTTAAATCCACCCGTAAGATACACACGAAATACGTGCAAGATCATCATTAGAACCATCATACTTGCTGACCATCGATGAACTGATCGAATTAACCAACCAAAGTTGACCTCAGTCATTATGTATTGAACAGAGGAAAAAGCCTCTGTAACAGTTGGACGATAGTAAAAGGTCATAGCAAAACCCGTAGCTACTTGTACTAAAAAACAAGTAAGCGTAATACCCCCTAGACAATAAAATATGTTGACATGAGGAGGAACATATTTACTAGTTATATCATCTGCAATCGCTTGAATCTCGAGACGTTCCTCGAACCAATCATATACTTTATTGAGATAGGTAACCGAAGAAAGACTCCCCCTCTGAGAGCCGTATATGAGAATTTCATCTCGTACGGCTCAAGCCAAAACACACAAATACTGGTTTCAACGGATATAGAGAGTTTCAAACTTCTTGTGGCTTAGCCGCTTGACTCGATTTGATCCAAATATACGAAGTAAGAAGAATCCGGAATCTCTTCTTTGTGATGATAATGCCAAGAAATACAATTTCAAGTTGGCTCATCCATATTTCTTTATGTTAATCGTGACAGGCCTATTGAATCTTCTCTTCCCTATTTTCTTTTTTATAGGAATTCTCTTGTTGAGACCCTATGAATCAAATGAAACCTCAGATTCATACTAGAACCACGATGATTTAAGAAAGCCAAAACTAAACTCAAAGGTTTTCTGAGTAAAAACCATTGGATCATCACTTCTTTATTAATGAATGTAATAGTAAGAACTCAAAAGAATCTAGATAAAGAGGTTTCTTTCGGTCAAAAGAAGTATGAAGGAAAAAAATTGTTTGATTTTTCATTTATAAAAGACCTATTTCCATCTTTTTAATCTGGTTGCGAGGTCTGAATAATAGGTATGAATCATAGTTCAAATCTTTCTTTTTTGATCTATTCTATATAGTCCGTGCTCCAGAGACTAGAATAAATATCTGACGAGGTAGAATCATCTTGATAAAGATGACAGGTCCATTCTCTGTATTATCAATAGGATCAATTATAACAAGTCACACGCTCATATTCCGGAAATGAAATATCAAAACAAATAAATTTCACGATCGAACTACCAGAATGGTCTATAAATCCAAGTCCTAGTTTTTATGAACTAATTAATTAAGATTCCATCCAGTAAAACAGATGAATTATAAATTTCTAAGATAATAGATAGAAATATTGCAAATAGAGCCATTGCAACTCCCATAAGTGGTGTAGTCCCCCACCCTGGAGCTACTTTTCCATATTCTGAATTCAATGGTTTCAATAAACTCCCTATACCAGTTTGTTTTGGCACAGATCTAGAACTACTCTCAACGGTTTTTGTAGCCATAAATCCTCTTTGATCATGGGTTAAAATCTGTTGACTTTGTATACCATTCCGTTGTAGTTGTAAATAAACGACATTATGGTGATCCTTTGTGATCTTTCAATTATCAAAAAAATGGAAACAGCAACCCTAGTCGCCATCTCCATATCCGGTTTACTTGTAAGCTTTACTGGGTATGCCTTATATACCGCTTTTGGGCAACCCTCTCAAAAATTAAGAGATCCCTTCGAAGAACATGGGGACTAGTTGAAGTAATGAGCCCCCATATGAATATTGGGGGCTCATTACTTCAATGGAAATAATGAAAAATCATTTCATTTTTTTAGTTGGAACTTTAGGTGGTTCTCTAAAAAAGATAGCGAAAAAGATTATCCCTAAAGTCGAAACTAAGAGGAATGTATAAACCAATGCTTCCATAGATTCGATCGTGGTTTACAATTATAGCTTCCACACCTATTCGTTTTGGATCATTTACTCACAATTTACTATTACTAACTAGTATTTAGATAATAGAATCTAGATCTAGTTATATCTTATTACTATTAGATTCTATTCTAATATTCTATTTCTTATTTCTTCTATATTTATAGTGTATTATTCTTATTCTCTTTCTAATTTCTCTAGATTCTTCTAATAGTCTAATAGAAGATATTATTCTATTTATACATAAAAATAACATAAAATAAAATCTAAGATAAATCAAAATAAATAGAATTAGAATTCTAGATTAGAATATAGATTTATCTATTTAGTATAGTAATATTAGATTACTATCTAATATATTAATCTATTAGGAAATATTGAATAGGAAATAGATTCAATTAATATAGAAAAGAGAAATTCTAGCTTAATTATAGAATTTAACAAATTCAAAATACTAAATAGCTAAATACTATATTATGAATATAATATAAATATAATATAAATATAATATAAATCGAAATTTCTCAATACTCTAAATAAGAAATACTAGAAAAAAAGAGAGGCAAAAGATGGCAAAGGGATTTTGTATCAGACTACTTGTCTCCTTGTAGTTGGATCTCCAAGTTTTTGGAATACTCCAAATTCTACTTGAGAATCCAAATCTGGATCAATACCGGCAAAAACATCTCTGAACAAGGTTCTGGCGCCGTGCCAAATGTGTCCGAAAAAGAAGAGCAAAGCAAACGTAGCATGCCCAAAAGTGAACCAACCCCTTGGACTGCTACGAAAAACCCCATCGGATTTTAAAGTAGCCCGGTCTAATTCAAAAATCTCACCTAATTGGGCACGTCTAGCATATTTTTTCACAGTAGCAGGATCACTATAAATGATTCCATTGAGTTCGCCACCATAGAATTCAACAGTTACCCCTACTTGTTCAACACTATACTTGGATTCTGCTCTTCTAAAAGGAACATCGGCCCTAACAATTCCGTCTCCATCTACCAAAACTACTGGAAATGTTTCAAAAAAAGTGGGCATACGACGTACAAAGAGTTCGCGCCCTTCTTTATCTCTAAATATGGGGTGCCCTAACCACCCAACAGCTATTCCATCCCCGTTATCCATTGAACCTGCTCTGAATAATCCCCCTTTCGCCGGATTATTACCAATGTAATCGTAAAAAGCTAATTTTTCGGGAATTTTAGACCAAGCTTCCGATAAGCTCAGATTTTTGGATAGTCCGGCACCAACTCTTCTATATATTTCTTGCTGGAAGTACCCCTGATCCCATTGATAACGAGTGGGCCCAAATAATTCGATTGGGGTAGTTGCTGAACCATACCACATAGTTCCAGCAACTACAAAAGCTGCAAAAAAAACAGCAGCAATACTACTGGAAAGCACAGTTTCAATATTTCCCATGCGTAATCCTTTGTATAGACGTTGAGGCGGACGGACACTAAGATGGAATAGACCCGCTAATATGCCCAATGTACCTGCTGCAATATGATGAGAAGCTATTCCCCCCGGAACAAAAGGATCAAAGCCTTCCGCACCCCATGCTGGATTTACAGATTGTACTTTTCCAGTTAGCCCATAAGGATCAGACACCCATATTCCAGGACCATATAAGCCGGTTACATGAAATGCACCAAAGCCAAAGCAAGCGACTCCTGAGAGAAATAAATGAATTCCAAAGATCTTGGGCAAATCCAAAGAAGGTTTTCTCGTACGTTCATCACAGAATATTTCTAGGTCCCAATACACCCAATGCCAGATAGCTGCCAAGAAGCACAAGCCAGAAAACAAAATATGTGCTCCTGCCACACCTTCATAACTCCAAATGTCCGGATTCGTTATAGTTCCTCCCGAGATACTCCAACCCCCCCACGAATTGGTTATTCCTAAACGAGTCATGAAGGGTATAACAAACATGCCCTGTCTCCACATCGGATCAAGAACAGGGTCAGAAGGATCAAAAACCGCTAATTCATATAGAGCCATCGAGCCGGCCCAACCAGAAACTAGAGCTGTATGCATTATATGGACAGCAAGTAATCGACCGGGATCATTCAATACAACAGTATGAACACGATACCAAGGCAAACCCATGTAAATACCCCTTTCTGAACAAGAAATAGACATTATGTAACTTTATCGCATTGGAAAAGACTAGACCGTGTATTTCACCTGTTCGGTAGATTTTTTATAGGAAAGGATTGATATCTCTTTTTATTCCCTTCTTTTATTTTTAATGAAATAGAATAGAAAGAAATAGAAAGAGAAGGGAACAATTCTAACTATTTCTATTTAACTATTTTATTTCTATTTAGAAGAACAAAGAGAAACAGATCTTATTCTATACCCGATAAGTACCAATACGCAATGGGAGGATTTTGAGGTAAAAATGATGCATAGATACTCTTTTTAGAATTTGAAATCATTCGAACAATTGCCTGATCCGATCGATCCCGTTCGTTACAATTCTTCTTTATTCATTCTGTCTTTCTCTATAAACCTTCCAGTCCTATCTATAGACTTATATATAAGTATTCTAAGATAATGATAATATATAGGGATCTTATATAGATATAAGATTCTCAATAGAAAAAGATTAAAAATAGATAGAATATATATTAAGATAGAAAAATATGATATAAAAGAAAAAAAGAAATATGATGAAGACAATAAAACCATTGTCACGTTTCCATATTAAAGTAAAGTATAGTACTTCATTTTTTATTTATCTTAATGCCCATTGGTGTTCCAAAAGTACCTTTTCGGAGTCCTGGAGAGGAAGATGCAGGTTGGGTTGACGTATAGTGCGACTTGTCAGACATATAGGTCATATGGTATTTACCCGTTATCTCCCCCGATCGAGTATTCTCTGTTTCGCCCAATCCAATCAATTCAAGATTGTATTGATTGAACCATCAATAATTCGGCGCGTGAAGCACAATAATTCCTATTGGGGATTTCTATTATCAATTATTCTAATTGATGGTTTACTTGGACTGATAAAATAAAGTATCCAGGCTCCGTTCAGAGAATACCAAATAGGAAATGAAAAGTAATAGAATGGGAGTGTAAATTGTAAATATAGTAATTTAATAGAAATAAGAAATATTATCTAAAGAATCTAAAAATGAGAGATAAATTTAATTAAATTATTACTAAATTATGAATTTCATTAGTAATGAAATAGAATATGATATAACTTACTATAAGTCTAATCTCAAACTGCCTACCAATGGAGTAGTATATTGAATATCTTGGGGAAAGATATGAAACAATTGAAAAAAAAAAAAACAAAAAAAGAAGTGGTACTGGAATCATTTGACCTATATGCGCAAATGGAATTCGGGCAAATCTTCCCCCGGAGTAGAACAAGAACCTAAAAGAATTGAAAGGGCCCATTCAGGAACAAGAAAATTACATCGTTATTTGAATTTCGATGAAACAATACATCAATGAGAAGTTAGTTCAATAAGTTCATAAAATTCTTTTTGATATTCTCCATTTAGAGAATATAGGGAAGGAGGGCAAAACAAAACTCATGTAAAAAAAAAAGAAATAGGACTGGAATCAACACATTGATTTTTTTTTCACAATTATTTCGAACCGTATGCATCCAAAGGTGCACGTACGGTTCCTCAGGGATACAATTTTGCCCTAATCAACCGACTTCATCGAGAAAGATTAATTTTTTTAGGCCAAGAGGTTGATAGTGAGGTCGCAAATCAAATTGTTGGTCTCATGGTATATCTCAGCATAGAAGATAATACTAGGGATCTTTATTTGTTTATAAATTCTCCAGGCGGATGGGTAATACCAGGAATAGCCATTTATGATACTATGCAATTTGTATTACCGGCTGTACATACAATATGTCTGGGATTAGCCGCTTCAATGGGATCTTTCATTCTGGTCGGAGGAGAAATTACCAAACGTCTAGCATTCCCTCACGCTTGGCGCCAATGAGTTTTTTTATTTGAGAAAAAAGAATACTATGCCTTCGCTGTATCTAATATGAATCAAATAAAGAATAAGTAATAATAGCATGGCACTTCGAGTTCGATATGAACAAACCCTTCTTTTTTTTCTATCTAACATGAGATTTTGTATCGAGATAGTAGTATGAAAGAAGTTATTCCCAATTTGATTTATGTGTCAAGCAAGAGTCAATTTCAGCGTCACAAACCATTATTCTTCCACACCAGAAGTATCTTTCTTATTTTTATGTTATGAGAGAAAGAGTCAAAAAAATGGAAAAAGATCATTTTATCCTTCTTGGATCGTATCAAAAAGAAACTTTGGGATTGCTAAACCACAGACGAGATAAATATAGAAATAGAAAGCAACAGAACCATCATAGTATCTTTTTTACTACTACGAAAGGAAGGGTGGTAAATGGATCATTTACCAATTTGGATCGGATAGGTTCTATTTATTCTTTTCGATAGAATTTCTTCTATCACGAAAAATAAATTCCATTGCAGAGCCGTATGCAATGTACAAAAGATGCCCGTACGGTTGTTTAATTCTCTTTTTTATTGTTCTTTTGATTCCCCCTTACTTTAACCCAACCCAATCGTGCGATATATAGATAGAAGAACCATTCATGATGTTATATCAATATAATCAGGGTTATGATTCACCAACCTGCTAGTTCTCGTTACGAGGCACAAGCAGGGGAATTTATCCTGGAAGCAGAAGAAATATTGAAGCTTCGCGAAACTCTCACAAGAGTTTATGTACAAAGAACGGGCAAACCTTTATGGGTTATATCCGAAGATATGGAAAGGGATGTTTTTATGTCAGCAACAGAAGCCCAAGCTCATGGCATCGTTGATCTTGTAGCGGTCGAAAATGAAAATACTGGGGATTCCTTATAAATATACAAATTCCTTTTAAAATTTTGAGATTTCCGTGTGAATAGAAATCATTCCTAATTCTCAACCATCAGGTTAAGATCGATCTAAGCCAACCTGCTCTATTATATCTCGAATGATATTCGATAGACATGCCATGCCAACCATTAAACAACTTATTAGAAACGCAAGACAGCCAATAAGAAATGTTACGAAATCTCCCGCTCTTCGAGGATGTCCTCAGCGTCGAGGAACATGTACTAGGGTGTATGTGCGACTCGTTCAGTTCAGATCATGAGTTTGAAGAAATGCAAAGATTTTTTCCAGTATCAACGACTACTATCCAATGAATTAGGATAGATAGAGTGGAAGACGGTCATTTAATTGACTATTCTCTAAAAATGAAGATCTATCATCTACCTAATTATGTTATGAATTTATGGTTTCTATTGGTGCAAATCCAATCACTCCGTTTGAGATGAAAAAGGATTCTCCATTGGTAACAAATAGTTATCCATTAAGCGGAGGAAAAAGGTTATGCTCCTATTCTTGAAAAAACGGACTAATAGGGTCAGCTACCTAAGCCAACTTTCAGAATTAAATGCCGTCACTGTATCGATAGTTTTTTTGTGAAAAGGACTATTAATTTCTAATTAGAATTGAAAAAAGAATTCTAAATGAAAAATGGATGGTTAGAGCCTAAAAGTGTGAACTATACAAGTTCACCATAAGATTCGATGAAATGAAAGAAAAGAAGAGGCTCCGGTGTATAGAGAGGACCTCACCGTTTCATAAGTTGCCATAGAAACGAGGAAATCCACTATTCTTTTTTATTTAGTAGCAGTCAAATTTCTTATTTCCAGGCGAGATACTTTGAAGAAAGAAAAAATCGTGGTCGGGAAGGTCATAGTCGCAAAAGCCATTGGAATTTATATTTTATATATCGGAAGAATCCGTTTTGTTATTAATCGACCGGAGGAAAAGGATGACTGAAAGACGAGAAATCAATTAGTTATTCAAGAAAGTTTCATTTGATTCAATGACCAGAGTTAAACGAGGATATACAGCTCGGAGACGTCGAAAAAAAATTCGTTTATTTGCATCAACCTTTATAGGGGCTCATTCAAGACTTACTCGAACGATTACTCAACAAAGAATGAGAGCTTTGGTTTCCTCTCATAGAGATAGGAGCAGGAAAAAGAGAGATTTTCGTCGTTTGTGGATTACTCGGATAAATGCGGTAACTCGTGAGGATAGGTTATCCTATAGTTATAGCCTATTCATCCACAATCTGTACAAGAGACAATTGCTTCTGAATCGTAAAATACTTGCGCAAATAGCCCTATCAAATAAGAATTGTTTTGATATTATTTCAAATAAAACCATCAATCAAAAAGAAAAGACAAATAAAATAAAGGAATCTTAATAGAATCTATTATACGATATGGGAAACAAGAATGATTGAAAAAGGATTTCCCGGAGAATGGACTCCGGGAAGATAGAAGAAAAAGAAATTAAGATTTGAGTAGTAGGAATAAACGAACATCTTTCAAGAAGAAAGATTTCGTTCCCATTTTTCCTTTTTTATAATAAAAGAATCAAATCTGGATTCGAGTTTTTCCGAGCAAAACATTAAGCTTAAGTTCCAATTGGAGTTTTGAAGAGTATATCTATTTCTTTTTGGTTCTAGGGATCGACTCCACTCTCTCCAATTGTTTCTCATTATTACGAAAAGGTAACGAAGATAAAATACGAGCTTGTTTTATAGCGAGAGTAATTAATCGTTGTTGTTTCAAGGTCAACCTATTCGCCCGTCTAGATAAGATTTTTCCTTGTTCACTCAGAAATCGACTAATTAAACTCATGTTTCTATAATCGATTCGATCCCCCGATCCGATGGGGGGTAAACGCCTACGAAAAGATCGCTTGGATGTACGAAAAGGTTGTTTGGATTTATCCATGGTTTGCTTATCCCTTGTTTATTCCTTATATATAAAATAATCTAGATAATAGAATTCTATTCTTTTCTTATTCATTTCATATTCGACCAAAATAGAATTTGGTTTGTATTATATATGTTAAGATGTAAAGTTCTTACTCTTCCCGCTACTTGGAAAAATCACACACGCATGACATTCTATCTATTTCTTTATTTCCCCATGAATCGTATACTTTTTACAATATTGACAAAATTTTCTCAATTCTAACCGATTGGGTGTATTGTGTCGATTCTTTTGAGTTATATATCTAGAAATGCCCGGCGATTCTTTATTAACACCCTGTTGAACACAATAGGTACATTCCAAAATCACTAGAATTCTGATATCTTTACCTTTATCCATAAACCTCCTTTTTCTTTTGGATCGACTTCACTTTATAACTCTCTTCATTTTCTTTTTGACCCGAACCAAAGAAAATAAAAATAGAATCTAGATTCTATCTATTTATTAAGAAAAGTTACTAACTAGAAATGGAATTCATAAATATTTTATTTTTCAAATTATTAGAATTCGAATGACTTCAAAGTAATCTAATCTAAAATAGAATTACTATGAATTAGTATAACTATTTCATTACTAGATTCATTACTAGAAGAATATTAAGAATATCATAATTATTAATTAATACAATTTTTTCTAACTAGGAATTATTCCTATCCTAATCTAAGTATTTTCTTCTGTATATGTTAGAATCTTGTAGAACTTGTCCCTAGACTGGATCCACATTTACACTTCTTTTTCCCCAAATTCTATCGTAGATTCACTGTATTTTGACTGAGGTTCGACACACTCTTTCTCTTTATTTTTTTTAGGAAAGAAAAAGGGAGCGAAATTGTAGCTATGTGACGTAGAATTGTATCTCAAATCTTCTTCATTTCTTCACAGATCAATAAAAGAATTCAATCAGGATGAAAAAAAGGGAAATGACAAGGCATCTGGAAATAAACGATTAATTTCTATCAATAGACCTGCTAAAGACCCAAACCATAGAGTGGTTAGCACAGGTGCCGTTGAGAGATATGTTTTTATATCTCGCATTGAAAATCCTCCTTCTTATTTTCTTTTCTATTTTTTTTTTTTTTTTTTTCGTATCTTTTTTTTATTCTTTATTTGTATTGTATATTGTAATACATTGTATATTGTAATACATATCTAGTCCTAGTTCGATATTCTAATACATAGATAATAGATAACCCGATCTTTTAGTTCAAGATCATTTGTTTTTGCTTGAAATTAAATTAGGAATTACTAACTAAAATGCATATGTACAATAACCCAACAGATTAGATTTTGCCGCCCCCTAAAAAAAGATGACAAGAACATTCTATACCTATATAGATAGAGCAAAGAATAAGGATGTGGAAAAAAGACATGTATCTTATACAATGATACTGTACAACAATTTTAAAAAGGGATGTAGCGCAGCTTGGTAGCGCGTTTGTTTTGGGTACAAAATGTCACGGGTTCAAATCCTGTCATCCCTACCTATTCTTTCTCCTAGGGACAGTTATGAGGTATTCATTGAATAAGATCGAGAATCTTTGGACATAATTTTTCATTTTTACATACTATATGTACACAATAAACCCCCCCGGGGGTAAAAAGATCCTTTTCTTTACAATTGTATCTACTGGTATAGGATATAAGAAAGCGCTCTTAGTTCAGTTCGGTAGAACGCGGGTCTCCAAAACCCGATGTCGTAGGTTCAAATCCTACAGAGCGTGATTCCGTTTATGTTATGTTGAATTACAACGAAATAATTTCACAAAACAAAGTAGAATTGCAACTGAAAATTGACCTCCTACAAGGAGGAGGTCAATCAAAAAAAGAGATGTTACTCAATCAAAGGTCCAACTGATCACCGCGTCTGTATTGTAAATAGGCAGTTACAAATAAACCTGTTAAAGTAATAGGAATTAGACCTAAGACGATTCCAAATAGAAAAACTTCAATCATTTTGATTTGTTTTAGGGAATAAAAATAGAGGTAAGATCTATTCCTAAATATTAATCTGAATTATCCGTGAATCTCAATGACCAGAAATTGGCAATTGACGCGGGAAGGAACCATAGAATACCTTAAATGAAATATTCTGCAGAGGCTTTGATTTTTGTAAATTTTTTCTGTTTCTTGAATTTCATTCATTTCAAATAAGTCGTATCTTGTTCAAACCAATAAATAGAGCTGGGGTTATAGTTGAAGCAGCCAGTAAAAAACCAAAATAACTAGTTAGAAT